GCTTGGGAAGTCGGTGGTTGGAAGCTGGTCATTTCCCTCTTAGCAACCTTTATGAATCTCTTATCTTTCTTGGTTGGTGTTTAACAGGTCTTCAATTATGGGTCGTCAAACTTAAGAGTGGAAGTCCTCTCATGGTAGCAATTCTGAGTCCTCTGGCGATGCTAGTGACTGCGTTTGCTAGTCTCACTTTGCCTCCAGAAATGCAAGAAGCAGCTCCCCTAGTGCCTGCCCTGCGATCCAATTGGTTAATGATGCATGTAACAGTCATGATGTGTAGTTATGCTACTCTATTGGCTGGTTCTCTGATGGCAGTCACTTTTTTGGTCTTGACCGGAGGTCAATCTATCGCACTAGAAGGTGATTCTTTCGGAGGAGGGGAAGTGTCTCAGAATACAATTCCTTCCACAGCACTTGCCCGTCAATTAGATAATTTAAGCTATAGAACCCTTGGTATGGGATTCCCTCTCTTAACAATTGGGATTATCTCAGGAGCTGTATGGGCTAATGAAGCTTGGGGGTCCTATTGGAGTTGGGATCCTAAAGAAACCTGGGCTCTCATTACTTGGGTTGTTTATGCCATTTATCTCCACACACGGATTACCAGAGGGTGGTCTGGGAAAGGACCTGCGCTGGTTGCTACACTAGGGTTTGTTGTGGTATGGATCTGTTATTTAGGGGTCAACTTACTTGGTGAGGGTCTCCATAGTTATGGATGGTTTGTAGGGGGGACGGGTTCCTAAAATAACTCCCCAGGTAGGACTTGAACCTACGACAAATCGGTTAACAGCCGACCGCTCTACCACTGAGCTACTGAGGAACACCTTTGAAGTAAGTTTATGATAACTTGAATCTTCGAAGCAATCAAGTCTTTTCAATACTATCTATCATGTTCATTTTCAACCAATTATGGTTTGCTTGGCAGAATCTTTATTCGACCTGGGGAATCCCACTTGGGCGTTATATCTTCCCTATGACAGATCCTCAAGTACGCTATTGGCCTCCGCTGGCGCGTTGGATCCAGTGGCTTACTTTTTTTTGGTTATCCATCGGGCTCTGGTTTCTGATCTCAGCTTCTTACCCTTCGGGACAACTAGAATTTGGAGATGGACTCTATTATGTAAGACGTCAATTAGCTTGGATTTTAATTGGTCTCTGGGGATTTCATGGGATTATCCACCAGCCTCTGAGAAATCTTTTAAAGATGAGTCGTTGGGGATTGTGTCTCAGCGGTCTGGCCATCCTTGCTACTCTCGTCCAGGGAGTTGTCATCAATGGATCAAGTCGTTGGCTGGCAATGGGGCCGATCCTCCTCCAACCATCTGAGTGGGCCAAACCTTTCCTAATTCTTGAAGCTTCAAGATTATTTGGTTTATGGCCTTCTATTACCTGGAGGGTCCGACTCCTGTGGCTCACACTCATGGCCTTGATGGTTTTAGGGATTCTCGCCCAACCCAATCTCTCAACAGCTGGACTCTGTGGGCTTCTTCTGTGGCTTTTAGCATGGTTGGGAGGGCTGTCAAAAAATGTATTGCTTGGTGTAGGCTGTATGGGGGGTGGGGTAGGGATTCTCAGCTTAAGTCTTCGAGAATACCAACGGAACCGTATCATCTCTTTTTTAAATCCTTGGAATTATTCCACTGATGAAGGTTACCAGCTTGTCCAGAGTCTTTTAGCTGTTGGATCTGGTGGAATTCAGGGGAGTGGGTGGGGACTTTCTCATCAGAAGCTCTTTTATTTACCTATTCAATATACAGATTTTATTTTTTCTGTCCTAGCCGAGGAAACAGGATTGATTGGAGGATGGCTGCTTCTTGGTCTTCTTGGGGGCTATGGGATTATTGGATTCTTAATTGGTCTCCAAGCCAATGACCCGATTCATCGACTTATTGCTTTGGGAAGTGTCATGACATTGGTAGGACAGTCCATTCTCAATTTAGGGGTAGCAATTGGAATCCTTCCAACGACTGGATTGCCTTTGCCTTTTTTCAGTTATGGAGGCAATGCAGTAGTATCAAGTCTTTGGATGGCTGGGCTTCTTATCCGTGTTGCTCGTGAGAGCCGCACGGATCTCTCCCCCTAGATTCCTTTTACAAAGCTTCTAGATCTGATCCTAGAAAGAATTCCTGGACTCGCTGTACAACCCCTTTATAAGGAGAAGTTAAATCAATCAGATAGTCCTGCTTCCCAATCAGGCGACGTGCCGAATTTTCAAAGGCAATCCCTGAGAGAGTCAGCTTTTTCTTCAGTACCAGAGGTTCGCCTCGGTTTGTAGAGATGATCACATTAGGATCTTCTGGGATCGCTCCAAGTAGGGGGACACCAAGCATTTCTTGTACATCCCGGACAGACATCATATCATTTTTTTTGATCATATCAGGGCGCACCCGATTGACCAAAAGTTTGACATTAAAGATACCATTGGCTTCTAATAAACCCGCGACTCGATCAGCATCTCGAATTGCTGTAATCTCAGGAGTTGCCACAATGACTGCTTCTTCAGCAGGAGCAATTGCATTCACGAAGCCTACATCAATACCAGCTGGACAATCAATCAAGATATATTGATAACCTCGCTTTCGAATGGAATCAATGAGCATCGTCATGTTCTTGCGCGTAATATTATACCGCTGGCGGTTCTTCGAGATTGAAAGGATCGCAAGATTCTTCCAACGTTTATCTCGAATTAATGCTTGATCTAAGCGGCATTGCCCATCTAAGACCTCCATCGCTGTATAGAGAATCCGATTTTCTAGCCCCAATAATAGATCAAGATTGCGAAGACCAATATCTGCATCAATGAGAGCTACTCGGTATCCGAGTCGAGCAATAGACATACCAATGTTGGCGGTTGTTGTAGTTTTCCCTACTCCTCCCTTCCCGGAAGTAATGACAATTGTTCGAGTATTCGTAACATCTAGGTTTGGAGGTGGGGAAGTGCTAGCATTGAGTGCCCAGGATGGCCGGGGGAAGGGGCCCCCGACTCTCCGAGGAGGGCGTCGGATAAAACCTGTTTGAGAATCCATGATATTTCTCCTAATGGGTGCATGATTGCCCTCATTCTAACACGCCCTTTCCGATCACCTCGAAACAGGAATCTTAGTAAAGAATCCAACCAGCAAGTGCCATTAGGCTAACTGCCATAAGTAACAAATAAGATTGAGTACGTCCAGTCTCTAGATACTTAAGAGTTTCTCCACTCAGGATCGTAGCAAATCCTGTACTATTGACTGTTCCATCAATAATGCGTTGATCGACCCGGAGGAGTGTATCAGCCAAGCCGCGTGTCCCAGAAACAAAAATATTTTCATAGAAGTCGTCGATGTACCATTTCGATGAGGAGAGCCGTTGCCAAGGGGCAAGCCATTCTACCTCGAGCCATTCGCGGAAACGACGCTCTCGATACAGCAAAGAAGCAATTGTCAAACCAATCATGGCAATCCCAACAGAACTACCAGCCGTGGCAAGAAATTCTTCCCATTCCACTTCGAGAGGTTCCCAGGATCCCGGCGCATGCACAATGCTATCAAAATATGGTGCGAAAGGAGTCCCAAGGAAGCCAATCAAAAGGGTTGGAATCGTGAGAATCATGAGGGGAGTGACCATACCGGTCCCAGATTCCTTTGGTAAATTCATTGGAGTAGGTGCGCGAAACTCTCCTTCGAATGTCAAAAAATAGATACGAAACATGTAAAAACTTGTCATACCAGCTGTCAACCATGCAATGAGCCAGCAGAGAGGATGACTCATTAGGGTTTCCCCTAGAATTGCATCTTTTGACCAGAAACAAGCCAGAGGAGGGAACCCACAAATTGAAAGAGTACCAATGAGAAAGGTCGTCGAAGTAATTGGCATAAAACGACGAATTCCTCCCATTAGATGCATATTCTGATTTTTTGCTGGATTTAATCCCACGGCTCCTTCCATACCATGGATGACGGATCCAGACCCTAGGAATAGTAATGCTTTTGAATAGGCATGAGTAATAAGATGAAAGAGGCTAGCACTGTAAGCCCCAACTCCCATTCCCATCATCATGTAGCCAAGTTGAGACATAGTTGAATAAGCAAGGCCTTTCTTGAGATCTGTTTGGGTCAAGGCAATCGTGGCTCCCAGGAAAGCAGTCACAGTACCAGTCCAAGCAATACCATCCATTAAGAGAGGGAATTGATCAAAGAGTGGGAACATTCGAGCTACCAGGAAGATTCCTGCAGCTACCATGGTTGCAGCATGGATCAATGCAGAGATAGGTGTAGGTCCTTCCATAGCATCGGGAAGCCATACATGGAGAGGGAATTGAGCCGACTTGGCTACTGGCCCCAAAAATACAAGGGCGCAAATCAGACAAGCAAAACCCCGTCCTTCAGGGTGTTGTAGGAGCCAATCACTCAGGTGATCGGACATTGTGGCAAATTCGAAAGAACCGGTTAATCCATAGAGTCCTAGGATACCCAAGAGAAGTCCAAAATCTCCGACTCGGTTCGTGACAAAGGCCTTTTGACAGGCATCAGCTGCACTCGGACGAGTAAACCAAAATCCAATCAAGAGATAGGAGCACATCCCAACAAGTTCCCAGAAGGCATAGACCTGGATGAGATTCGGGCTCAGTACCAAACCTAGCATGGAGACAGTAAAGAGGCTTAAGTAAGCAAAGAACCGTACATATCCTTCGTCATACTCCATATAAGTATCACTGTAGATCATCACAAGAAGCGCGACGCTTGTAACCAACACAAGCATCACACTAGTCAGAGGATCGACCCAGTAGCCAACTTCAAGTTGGAATTGATCTGTGACTGTCCATTCAAGAAGCCAGCGCATCGCGGGACCTCCCTGAAGCTGATTCGTTAGAATCAGGACAGCGATGACAAAGGCGCAAGCCATGGAGCCAATCGCTAGAAAAGCATGTGGGCGTCGAATCGAGAGAGTGGCACGTCGGAGAGTAATCATTCCGACGCTACTCACTAGACACGCGATCAACGGGAGGGTTGGGATCAGCCAGACATATTGAGTTATTGATTCCATAAGATACCTCACAGAGTACAAGGATAAACCTTCCTATCCAGTATAGTCCGAACCCATCAGGAAGGCACGAAGAATCTCCCGCTTCCTTGGAGTCTGCGCTATAATGGGACTGAACCTCGATCCTCTACCGAATTGTTCGCATGTATGGAGGCTTAGATGCTTGAAACAAAGACCGATCCCATGATCGTTTCGATGGGACCTCACCACCCCTCGATGCATGGGGTCCTCAGACTAATTGTAACTCTAGATGGAGAGGATATCCTAGACTGTGAACCAGTTGTTGGGTATCTCCACCGAGGCATGGAGAAGATTGCAGAGCACCGCACTGTCATTCAATACCTGCCCTATGTAACCCGTTGGGATTACCTCGCGACTATGTTCACCGAGGCCATTACGGTCAATGCCCCTGAACGGCTCGCTAATTTAGAAGTACCTCGCCGTGCAAGCTATTTGCGTGTTATCATGCTCGAGCTGAGCCGTGTAGCGAGTCACCTTCTCTGGCTTGGGCCCTTTATGGCGGATATTGGAGCCCAGACTCCTTTCTTTTATATCCTGCGAGAGCGTGAGATGATCTATGATCTCTTAGAAGCAGCGACTGGGATGCGGATGATGCATAATTATTTCCGTGTTGGTGGAGTCGCCGCTGATCTTCCGTATGGATGGATTGACAAGAGCTTAGATTTCTGTGAATATTTTCTTCCAAAAATTGATGAGTATGAAGCGCTCATTACACGCAATCCAATCTTTTTGAAGCGTGTTCAGGATGTCGGGACGATTTCACGCCAAGAAGCAATCAACTGGGGCCTCTCAGGTCCAATGTTAAGAGCTTCTGGAGTTGCTTGGGATCTCCGAAAAGTCGATCGATATGAATGTTATGATGCGCTCCCATGGTCCGTGGCTTCAGCCAGTGAAGGCGACTGTTTAGCACGATACCTGGTGCGAATTCAGGAGATGCGCGAATCCACACAGATTATCCAACAAGCGTTAAAAGCTATTCCAGGGGGACCGTACGAGAACCTCGAAGCCCGTCGTCTCCGAGAAGGTCGTACTTCCGCATGGAATGAATTTGAATATCAGTTCGTCGGGAAAAAACCTTCCCCTACTTTCAAGATCCCTCGTCAGGAGCACTATGTCCGGGTAGAAGCACCTAAGGGAGAGTTGGGAGTCTTCTTGATCGGAGAAGACCATGTCTTCCCATGGCGTTGGAAGATTCGTCCGCCTGGATTTATCAATGTACAAATTTTGCCAGAGCTTGTGCAAGGCATGAAATTGGCAGATATTATGACAATTCTAGGCTCCATCGACATTATCATGGGGGAGGTTGATCGCTAATGAATTCCTTAGATTTACAAGCAGGCTGGTTAGGACTCTCAGACACCCTGGGAGTCTCTCGTTCATTCTTGTATGCCCTATGGGTACCAATTCCTATCCTGACAATTGTACTTTGTGCCACCTTGGGAGTCTTAGTGATTGTCTGGTTGGAACGTAAGGTCTCAGCTGGTGCCCAACAGAGGATTGGTCCGGAGTATGCAGGGCCTTTAGGTCTTTTACAACCCTTAGCAGATGGGTTAAAGCTTGTCTTTAAAGAAGATGTCATCCCTGCAAAAGCTGACACATGGCTCTTTACCTTAGGCCCCGCTATTGTGGTCGTCCCGATCTTCCTCGCCTATTTAGTTGTACCTTTTGGACCTAGGCTCATTATCTCGGATATTGGGATCGGGGTATTCTTCTGGATTGCTACCTCGAGTGTCGCTCCCATTGGATTGATTATGTCTGGGTATGGATCCAATAATAAGTATGCATTCCTAGGAGGGCTCCGGGCCGCTGCCCAAGCTATTTCTTATGAGATCCCTTTGGCTCTTTGTGTCCTGTCAGTAGTCCTCTTGGCGGACTCTCTTAGTACTCTGTCTATTGTCCAAGAACAAGCTTATGGGGGAGTTCTTGGATGGAATCTATGGCGACAGCCAATTGGATTTGTCGCTTTCTTAATTGCTGCTCTTGCAGAATGTGAGCGTCTTCCTTTTGACCTTCCAGAGGCCGAAGAGGAACTAGTTGCTGGATACCAAACTGAATATGCAGGAATGAAATTTGGTCTCTTCTACGTAGGATCTTATGTGAACCTCTTAGTCTCCGGGCTCTGGGTTACTGTTCTCTATCTAGGAGGCTGGCACGCCCCAATTCCATTGGATCTACCGGCCACTCCCCCATGGCAAGTCCTGACAGGTTTCGGAGCTATTTTTTGGACCCTTCTGAAAACTTACAGTTTCCTCTTCTTAGCGATTCTCACCCGTTGGACGCTACCAAGGGTCCGTATTGACCAACTGTTAGACCTGGGGTGGAAATTTCTTCTCCCTCTCTCGATCGGGAACCTTCTCTTGACCGCTGCCTTGAAGTTAGTCTTTATCTAGTCCTACTAGGATTTTCCTATGTTTAATTTTCTCGAAAGTGTACAAACCTATGGGCGTGAGGCAAGCCAGGCTGCCCAGTATATCGGACAGGGATTTCGTGTCACATTCGATCACATGAACCGTCGTCCTGTCACCATTCATTACCCCTATGAAAAGTTAATCCCCTCGGAACGATTCCGTGGGCGTATCCATTTTGAATTTGATAAGTGTATCGCCTGTGAAGTCTGTGTACGTGTCTGTCCAATCAATCTACCGGTGGTTGACTGGGAATATCAGACATCAGTCAAAAAGAAACAGCTCCGAAGCTATTCAATTGATTTTGGAGTTTGTATTTTTTGTGGAAATTGTGTCGAATATTGTCCGACTAACTGTCTTTCCATGACCGAGGAGTATGAACTATCTGTCTATGATCGCCATGAGTTGAACTATGATCATATTGCCCTGGGGCGATTGCCAACCAGTGCAGCTGATGATCCAATGGTCCAGCCTGTCCAAGGACTTGCCTATTTGCCTCCTGGACAAGTAGAACGTGGCCAAGACTTTTATCGTGAGGAATCCAGTGATGACTCTCTCTGAAACCACCCAAACCCTTATCACGACTATCCTTGATTTTCTGATTCTTGGGGGCGCCCTAGGAGTCATCCTCCTACCTTCAATCGTCTACGCGGCCTTCCTCTTGGGAGCTGTCTTGTCAAGTGTCGCATTTCTCTACGTACTCTTAAATGCAGATTTTCTGGCAGCTGCCCAACTTCTGATCTATGTAGGGGCTATCAATATCTTAATCCTCTTTGCCATTATGTTGGTCAACCCTCAAAAGGATTTCCAAGCCACACGACCATCCGAATGGTCCCAATATGGGGCAGCAGGCATTAGTGTGCTGCTAGGGACAGCTGTATCGCAAGTGATCTTTCAAACTCCTTGGGTTACCCCAAGCCTACGGATCGAGGCGAATCCTCTCCCGATCCTAGGTGGCCATCTCTTTAGTGATTTTCTCCTACCTTTCGAACTGATCTCTGTCCTACTCCTAGTAGCTTTGATTGGAGCGATTGTTCTAGCCCGTCGTGAAACCTCCATGGGAGATACTCAATGATCCTAGAAGCCTATTTACTTTTAGCTGCAGGACTGTTTTGCCTGGGGCTCTATGGGATTCTGACAAGTCGCAATGTTGTCAGAGTCTTGATGTCTTTGGAGCTCATGTTAAATGGTGTCAATATCAATTTTGTCGCTTTTTCGAGTTTCCTTGATCCCTATGATCTCAAAGGACAAGTCTTTGCTATCTTTGTCATGGCAATTGCAGCAGCAGAAGCGGCGATTGGCCTTGCTATTGTCTTGGCTATCTACCGGAATCGCCAATCCGTTGACCTTGAAGAGTTTAATCTCTTAAAGTGGTAAGAGCATCCCCCCCGAATCTCGGGGGGCTTGAAATGATCTAGGATCCTTCTCTATGGAGACTCGTTTGATCCAATATATGCGGAAAACTTCAGCAGAGTTGTGGAGAAATTGGCAGGCGAGAAGCCGATTAGGAGCTCTTTCCCTGGCATCTGTCTTAGTTGGATTTACCGTTGGTAATCTTTTGTCAACTATGTTAGGAGAGAATCGTTGGAGTGGGTCTATGATTCTCGCTATAGTCATTGGGATAGAAGCTTTCAATGCTTTACTACGAGGGGGGGCTGCCAAGAATCTTCGTCCTAGCCCCTTCTTGCAACTTGCCCAATATTTCAAAACAGGCATCCTCTTCGGATTATTTGTTGATGCTTTCAAGGTTGGGAGTTAACTGCTTTTCTATTATTCCTTAATTCTTTTATGAAGTCTTTTTCAGAATCTCTCTTCTTATTTCTTAGAGCCCTAAGCCTCCTAGGATTTTGTGGATGGATTCTACAAATTCCTCCCCCCTGCCCTCGGCCTTCTGTCGCGATCGATACCCCAGGGACTACTCAGCAGATTCTATGGATTCGCCGAATTAGTCCCTGGGCCATCCGTCCCATTGAACCTGAAAGCTGGGAAACGCCTCTGGGAACGTGGTCATCCCTAGAAGTGAGTCAAATGGTCGAAACCCTTCTGGTCCTAGACCATCTGGCTGCTACGCCTTCTCTCTGGGCTGAGCCACATCTTTATCTAGATGCACGAGAACCCGGAGCCATCTATGGATCGAACCAAATCTCCTAATTCCCTGTGAACGTCTCTCTTGTATCGAGGTGCTATCCTCGATATACTGGAAACAATCAATGATAGTAAATTGGTCATCTCTTCCAGAGCGAAGGGATCAGACCTGGAGATCTTTAGGTATATGGCTGTCCCAAAGAAACGTACATCAAAGTCGAAAAAGAATATGCGCCGATCCCATTGGCGCCGACAGGCCAACCAACAGGCCACGAAAGCCCTCTCGTTAGCAAAATCGGTTCTGAGCGGTGAATCTCATGGATTCATCTTCTGGGTAGATGGCCCGGAAGAGACTCCTGCAGAACCAACCTCTTAGTCAGTAAGGAGCTGGGTCTATGACCCAGCCAATCATCTATTCCTTGGAGCATTATAAGATGAACGGGTTCGAAGGGAATCTTCTCTCAATGCCTTGGTCTTGGCGGATCACGCTTGGGTATTTACTCTTTATGTTAATTTTGCCTATTGGGGCATTGCTTTCCACGGCTAGTCAAGAGATGTTCACAAACTTTTGGCAGATTGCGACAGAGCCAGTGGCACTTTCTGCGTATTTTGTTACTCTGTCTACGGCTCTGTTTGCCGCTTTACTGAATGGGTTTTTTGGTGTTCTACTAGCTTGGGTGCTGGTCCGTTATGAATTTCCAGGGAAACGCCTTATGGATGCAGCAGTCGATTTACCTTTTGCTCTCCCAACCTCCGTGGCGGGCTTGACACTCGCAACTGTCTATAGTGAAGAGGGTTGGGTCGGGAAATGGTTTGCATCGATGGGCGTCCAAATTGCTTTTACCAGAATTGGTGTTGCGATTGCGATGGTCTTTGTTTCCCTCCCTTTCGTTGTCCGGACTCTTCAACCTGTCCTTCAGGAAATGGAGATGGAGCTTGAAGAAGCAGCCTGGTCCCTTGGCGCCTCCCCATGGAAGACATTTTGGAGAGTCATTTTTCCTCCTCTTGTCCCAGCCATTTTAACGGGGATTGCTCTTGCTTTCTCTAGGGCTGTAGGAGAGTATGGATCAGTCGTTATTATGGCTTCTAATATTCCTTTCCGTGATCTGATTGCTCCTGTACTGATTTTTCAAAGGTTAGAACAATATGATTACAGTGGAGCAACGGTCATTGGGACGGTCGTCCTGGGCATTTCTCTCTTACTCCTCCTAGGGATTAATTGGATCCAGTCTTGGAACAAACAATATACGGATAACTCCTAAGCATAGTCTTGAGCAATTGAAGTTGCATGCCCTTCTAACCTATGTTAGGTTAGGGGTAATGGAAGGTTCCCGACAGAATATTCAGTTGCTCCTTAGTCGAGGCATTTGTTCCACGACATTTTCAAGACTCTAGGAACACTAGCAAGATCGAATCCGAGGGGGATTCCTATGCAAATTGCAAATGATTTTTTCAGCTTTTTATATACTCTCGACAATGGGTTCGCAGAACCAACGTCTATCCTGATCTTTCTAGGGACCTGGTTGCGAGGGGTCATTCTTAATCTGATTACCTTTCAATGGGTTGGATGGTTGATCCACCTCCCCCAGGTCCGCCCCATGCTCTCCGATGAGATGTTTCGCGAACGTCTTGTCTTCCTTCCCGATACGGGCTTCAGCTCGTCTCTCGCCATGTTTAGTATCTTCGACGGGCCCGAGACCCTGGGCCTCAATAAATTTGGAATTGGATTTCTCAATAGTTTCTTTTTACTCTTACCTGTCACTTTAGCGAGTGCTATCAATATACGACGTCTTGTCCTTCAGGGAGTCGCTCCCTGGATGATGGGAACTCTTGGTATTATTGCCGGAGAAATTCTATTTATTGGAGCTGTTCTCTTTGGATGTGAATTTCTCATTGCCCGATGGTATTTTCTAGGACCTGCCAGCTATTTCCTAGGGCTAGCTGTAGGCCTCTGGGCCTTTTATAAAATGGGAGCCAAGCAAAGAACGGTCTTAGTCCGTCGAGAATATCTTGAAATGTTCTTGGTAGGATTTTCCCTCAGTTGGTTTGACCAGTCGACTATGTTCGAGAAACTCCAGTATTTTTCCTGGTCAGCTGAGCAGACTACTCTCCTCCAACGATTTAACAGTGTAGGACCTGGAGACGATCTATGGATCCATGGAACTTATCTGATGGGCCTCACTGTTGGATGTTTAAGTTTTACAGCCCTAGCTAGCTACCTACTGGTCACATATGGGGAATTTGATTGGATTATTGATCCTTTTGCACCTGTCGTAAGAGAAAGGAAGGTCCTTTGGGGGTTTGATGCTATTTGGGCTGATGATATGAAAAAGCTTACCTATCGTCTCCACTATGGGTATCCACCTAAAGATGTCGCTTCCTTTTATTTTGCGTTGATCATGGCCTTTGTCACTCTTCCATACCATTCCCCTGGTTATCTCCTGGCCTCTCCTTGGCAATTCCGGCCACGTTCTGACTATCTGCGGGATAGTGCTTTTACAGATATCAAGAATGATGCGAAACACGTCTTTGATCAATTCTGCTATGATGAAACCCAATTTAAAGAGGGGACTTTCTTCGTCGAGGAGTTAAACTGGCGCAAGAAAATTAAACGTTTCATCAAGCGTGAGTTCTTCTTGCAGCGAAAATTCCTCCCTGAAGCTGCCAGTCAAGATCTAACGAGTTTTGTCCGTTTCAATGCCCAATCAGATGTGAAAGGTACTCCTGTTCAAGGATGGTACAAATGGGGCGATGAACGTTCCCGTTCTTCTGAGGAGTCTCAGATGAAGAGCGGGACAGGATTCATGCAAGCTACGGCCACAATGAATTTAAATTTACGGCCAGAAGATCAAACAGAAGAGTCTAGAGTTCTCGAGGCTACCAAGGCCCTGGGAGATGTCCTCGATACAGATGCTGGCTCCAAAGAGACTGACAAGGAATCCAAGGATGAGAAGGCTCAAGACAACCGTGCAGACTCTTCTTCCGGAACAGCGAAGAAAACCATCGCAAGTCCAGAAACCCCTGCACAAGGCTTATTGAGTATCCAGGGCAAAAAGCAGCAAAAGCCCCCTAAAAGACGTGAAAGGATGCGGCTTCTCTTGAGACCATTGGATCAATTAGAAGCTACGGAGAGGGGGGACTTCTCTGTCGCTGAGTCCAACATGCGTCGGAAACGACAACTCTATAATGCTCGTGCTGTCTTTCATCCTGAAATTCAAACCCGGGAAGATTGGTTCCGTTACAAACGCCAATTGAATTCAGATCGTTCTATGACACCGGATCTGAGTGAGACGGAAGCTGATATTAATTTTCAACAAGCAGGAGAACAAAGAGCCTTGGTTCCTCCCCATACTCCAGGAGAATGGAAGATGGCGAAAGATCCGAAACGACTCCAAAACCTCTTTCCAAAGCCTCCAATGCTTCTCGTCAAGGAAGTTGCTTTTAGAATGCCCAATCTTGGGCCTCACGTAATGCCTGACCGCTTAGATCATGCTGCTTCAGGAGAGAAGTTGACATTGCTAGCTATGGAAGAACGTCGTCTAGAAGCGGGATTCATTAAAGACCCTGCATTGATCAATCGACACTATGAAGAACGACCTACTCGGAATTTCTTTGACCGTATGGAGCGGGCAATCAGTGGGATGATGAGCCCGAGGCCTGAAGTCATTGAATCGATTCAAGTCAAAATGAGACAAGGGACTCCGGAAGAAACTCTTCAAGGAGAAGCGGTTGCACCATTCTGGGCGATGGCTGGAAATCCATGGCGTCAATTTGTCAACTCTTCCATGCGACGTCGAGATCTTAGAGAGTCTTGGCGTCACCAAAATACTTTCTATAGTATTTTTGGTCAGATTGGCTTGAAGTATCGAAGTTATATGAACCTCTTCCCTCCTCAGATGATTACTTTCCGAATCATGGCAGACCAAGTCCTTGCCGGGCAACCCAAGCGACAGTTTGTCACCGATGAGCAAAGAGCCCGCCTTCAATATCATAAGGCAGCTCTTTCCCGTTATCATCGTAGTCTTCGAGGATATCGAGAATCGATCAATGCTTCTGTGATCAGCCAGCTTGGATTTGCGAAATCTCGTCTCAATTATGCTTATCGACAGCAATTTAAAGGCACCTACCGGGTAGTGCGTCGTCTCTTTTTTGCAGATTCAAAACGTTGGACGAATCCTTATAATGAGCCAATCTTTGAATATGGCCAACTCCTTCCTTATGATCCAGAGATTTCTTTCCGACACGAGGAATTACCTCCTTCGGAACCTGGAGATGATCAACGCCTTCCACTGGATGCTCTGAATGCTCCTCTGTATCTTGCCTGGGATGATAGCCTCCGTAAGACTATCCTAACAACTGGGCGAAGAGAGCGTACTTCTCTCTCCCCTAATCCTATTACGGTGACTGTCCCTAAGGAGGTCACAGAGACTTGGAAGTATCCATGGGATCCAAAATTCTTATCTCGTAGTTCACGTATTTTTTATGATCCTGACCTCTCCGATACTGTCCCTGTTGAGTTAATCCACGGAGGATCCAAAATTCTTTCGAAGAAAGAAGTCTATGAAGGACCAGCAAGAGATGCAGATCCGGAAATCAACCGTAATGCTCTTCAGGCCTCTGATCCAATCCGTTCTCGTTATAAAACCAAAGGGTAATAAGCCCCGTGGTAGTAAGAATTCCTGGCCCCAATGGGGCCGGGCACTCTTGCCATTTACTAGACTTTTTGTTATTCTAAATTCATGTAGCCTCTGTGGTGGAACGGTAGACACGCTTGGCTTAGAACCAAGTGCTTACGCGTGGGAGTTCGAATCTCCCCGGAGGCATCCTGTAGAGAGAGTAATATTTTTCATACCAGAGGATTAATTGGAAAATAAAATCTTCTGGGTCCTGGGTAATCTAGGGTACAATAGGTAGGAATCCTTAAACCATTCTTGCCTATTCCTTGGAGTTGGGTCGATTATGTCACATTCTGTCAAGATTTATGATACCTGTATTGGCTGCACGCAGTGTGTTCGTGCTTGTCCTACGGATGTACTAGAGATGGTACCGTGGGATGGGTGCAAGGCAAATCAAATTGCCTCTGCCCCTCGTGTAGAAGATTGTGTAGGGTGTAAGCGTTGTGAATCTGCTTGCCCAACTGATTTCTTGAGTGTACGAGTCTATCTAGGATCTGAGACGACACGTTCCATGGGACTGGCGTACTAATTTGCTTCTGGCTTGATCCTTAGGCTCCCAGGGATATTCTCTGGGAGCCCGGATCATCCAGTATTTGGAATTTACTTGTATCATGACACAATTTCCTTGGCTGACAATTATTGTCTTATTGCCTGTCCTGAGCGCCCTATTGATCCCCTTGATTCCAGACCGCCATGGATCTACAGTTCGATGGTATGCCCTAGGGGTGAGCGTCTTGGATCTCGCACTTCTTGGGTATGCATTTGGATATCATTACAACCTTGATGAACCGGGTCTCCAACTCTTGGAAGACTACGAATGGATCGGTGCGCTCCATTTGCATTGGTCTGTAGGAGCCGATGGGCTCTCAATGCCCTTGCTTCTCTTAACAGGATTTATTACCACCTTAGCCACCCTAGCAGCTTGGCCTGTTACAAAAAATCCCCGTCTCTTCTATGGTCTGATGTTGGCTATGTATAGTGGACAGTTGGGAGTCTTTGCGGCTCAAGATATGTTGCTATTTTTCCTCATGTGGGAGTTAGAATTGATCCCAGTCTATATTCTGGTATCGATCTGGGGCGGAAAACGAAGGCTCTATGCTGCAACCAAATTTATTCTCTATACAGCATTAGGGTCAATTTTTATTCTTGTTGCTGGCCTTAGCATGGCCTTTTATGGGGGCAATGAGATTAGCTTCCTCTTTACCGACTTGACTGTCAAGAACTACCCGATGGGGTTAGAATTACTCCTGTATGGAGGTTTCTTGATTGCCTATGGAGTCAAACTTCCAGCCTTTCCAGTCCATACTTGGTTACCTGATACCCACGGAGAAGCTCACTACTCCACCTGTATGTTGCTAGCTGGTATCCTTTTAAAGATGGGCGGGTATGCTTTAATTCGTATTAACATGCAGATGCTCCCTCATGCTCATGCTGTGTTTGCACCATTCTTGATTGGAGTAGGGATTATCAATATTCTCTATGCTGCTTTAACCTCCTTGGCTCAGCGGAACTTGAAGCGTAAAATTGCTTATTCTTCAGTCTCCCATATGGGCTTTGTGTTAATTGGGATTGGTTCTCTCACAGATGCTGGATTGAGCGGGGCGATGCTCCAAATGATCTCTCATGGACTCATTGGTGCAAGTCTCTTCTTCTTAGCAGGGACTACCTATGATCGTACCCGTACTTTGATCCTCGAGGAACTCGGTGGTATGGCTCAGTATATGCCGAAGACATTTGCTATGTTTACAGCTTGTTCTATGGCCTCTTTAGCCCTCCCAGGTATGAGTGGCTTCTTTGCAGAGTTGCTCGTCTTTCTTGGGCTCATTACAAGTCAAGCCTACTCACCAGAATTTCGTGTAATTATGACATTCTTTGAGGCGATTGGGATTATCTTGACTCCGATCTATCTCCTCTCTATGCTCCGTCAAGTATTCTATGGACCAAGAACTCTGAATTCTACGGGTGTATGGAGTATGGCAGGAGGGACCGAACGATTTATTGATGCAGGCCCTCGGGAAGTGTTTGTTACAGCTTCGCTACTCGTGCCAATTCTTGGGATTGGACTCTTCCCTAAGATGGCTTCACAGCTTTATGTTGCAACGACCGATGTATTAATCCATCAACTCTTTGGTGGGATTGGTATTCTCATATAATGTCGAAATGCCCATGCAAGAAAGTCGAGGCTTGCATGGGCTCTCATCTTCCTGTATACTCAACACTGTATCGACATAATCAATCAATTAAGGAGATCATCATGAAGATTGCAGTCTACGGAAAGGGAGGAATCGGTAAAAGTACTTGCTCTACCAACATAAGTGTAGCACTAAGTTTGCGTGGAAAAAAGATTTTGCAAATCGGATGCGACCCCAAACATGACAGTACCTTTACTTTGACAGGATTCCTGATTCCTACGATCATTGATACCCTTCAATCAAAAGATTATCACTATGAAGATGTCTGGCCTGAGGATGTGATTTATCAAGGCTATGGAGGGGTAGATTGTGTAGAAGCGGGGGGACCTCCGGCCGGAGCAGGATGTGGAGGCTATGTGGTAGGAGAGACGGTGAAATTGCTGAAAGAATTGAATGCTTTTTATGAATATGATGTGATTCTTTTTGATGTTCTAGGAGATGTGGTTTGTGGAGGATTTGCAGCGCCTCTTAATTATGCGGATTACTGTTTGATTGTGACAGATAATGGCTTTGATGCTCTCTTTGCAGCGAATCGTATTGCAGCTTCAGTCCGTGAAAAATCTCGTACTCATCCCCTTCGTTTAGCTGGTCTTGTAGGGAATCGTACTTCAAAGCGAGACCTTATTGAGAAATATGTCGAGGCTTGTCCAATGCCTATCTTGGAAGTACTGCCTCTGATTGAAGATATTCGAGTCTCACGAGTTAAGGGCAAAACTCTTTTTGAGATGGCAGAACTTGAGCCTAGCATTGCCTATGTCTGTGAATTTTATTTAAATATTGCAGATCAGTTACTTTGTGAGCCTGAAGGGGTCGTTCCACGCGAAGTGCCAGATCGTGAGCTCTTTAGCCTTCTATCGGAATTCTATCTGAATCCTGATCAGGGCGAGGGGACAGGCAATCTTGAGGAACTTGACTTTGTTATGGTGTAAAGGAGGATAGATTATGACTCGTTTAACTCCAAAAGATCTCGTGATTGAATGTGAAACAGGGAATTATCATACCTTTTGTCCAATTAGTTGTGTTTCTTGGCTCTATCAAAAAGTAGAAGATAGTTTTTTCCTTGTCATTGGGACCAAAACTTGTGGCTACTTTTTGCAGAATTCATTGGGTGTCATGATTTTTGCTGAGCCTCGGTATGCAATGGCAGAATTAGAAGAAGGAGATATTACAGCACAAATCAATCCCTATACAGATTTAAAACGTCTCTGCTTGGAAATTCAACAGGACCGAAATCCGAGCCTTATTGTTTGGATCGGTACTTGTACGACAGAGGTCATTAAAATGGATTTGGAAGGGATTGCCCCTCGTTTAGAAGCAGAATTGCAAATTCCTATCCTTGTAGCGAGAGCGAACGGTCTCGACTATGCATTTACACAAGGAGAAGACAATGTCCTAGCGAGTATGGTCGACTGTTGTCCTTCTGAACAGCATGCATCCGACCAATCCTCTCCTCCCCTAGTTCTCTTTGGATCGGTCGCAGCAACAGTTGCCAGCCAATTGAATGATGAACTTGCACAACAGGGAATTGAAGTTTCTGGATGGCTACCTTCTAGACGTCATAGTGAATTGCCAGCTGTTGGACCTATGGTCCATGTAGCAGGTGTGAATCCATTCCTAAGCCGCACTGCTCTTGCTTTATCACGACGTCGTAAATGTGAGGTGATCTATTCTCCTTTCCCGATTGGTCCTGATGGGACGGCAGCCTGGCTTGAAAGAATTACCCAAGCCCTGAAGGTAGGAAATCATCAATTGATTCGAGAACGTGCAGCTACTATTTGGGGCACTCTCGAAGATCATCTGACCTATCTCGAAGGACGTTCAATCTTTTTTATGGGAGACAATCTTTTAGAAGTATCCCTTGCAAGATTCTTGGCACGTTGTGGAATGACCATTCTTGAAGTAGGAGTTCCTTATGTAGATCGGAGGTTCCAGGGACCAGAAATTCAGTTCCTCGAACAAACATGTCAAGAGATGGATCTTCTCATGCCACGCATTGTTGAGAAACCTGATAACTATTATCAAGTACATCGAATTCATGCGGTCCGGCCGGATCTTGTGATCACGGGCATGGCCCATGCCAATCCTTTGGAAGCGCGTGGCATTACAACGAAATGGTCGGTAGAATTTACCTTCAGTCAAATTCATGGATTTACGAATGCCCGAGATATTCTGAAGTTAATCCAACGCCCTCTTGAACGGAATCAATCGCTCGATCAGCTTGGCTGGTCTACTTTGACCCGAGAGCCTGCTCTGACATAAGCGTAGTGATGGCCAGAGACAATAATGATCCTTCAGGATACCTTAGGAAAATTGTTATCTATCTGGACAGACATTGATGACTTCTGTTGCTAGACATCTTTGGACGAGCGTATCAGTATATCGTTGAGAGAGCATCGGTAGCTCTAACAGGGCCTTAAGATTCGGATGAACGAAAACTTATGCCCAGTGTTTCCAGTTCCTATGAAACACTGGTTATTACTCGTTCTACGAGGCCCTGGGTGGGGCGCTTCAGTTGCTCTGTACTGTACTAAGTCTCTAGGAGATTATTGCATTCGACGTTCGCAAGTAGAAGGGGTAGCTAAGCAAGATGCTCCCCAATATTACATCTCCTCTATATTTTTATGCAATTAACACCACAATTTTATTTATTTCAACTCTACGTGACAGAGTTACTGGATATGCGAAGTTTTTTCTCGGAGCCAATTTTAACCCGCCAGGTACAATTGCTCACACGCAAATTTCATCTTTATCTGATGCTCCTGATTTTCGAAGAGCGAGCTATAAGATTAGCGATTAATAATGCCAACTCAAGCACAGAGATAAATCGACTACAACAAATATTTGTATCGGATTTAGATCTGATTGATAAATTTTGGCGGTCTCAAAATCTTTGGATCATTGATACCTTGCCAATGTTTACTGAACTTTTTATTTTTAAATGTAAGAATGAACCGTTTGGGCAGGATATTTTGAAAGATCCCACTATAGATCGAAAGAGTAGGACTGACAGAAACGATATTGATTCTGTCAGTCCTACACGGATATGCGACATTTATTTTGCTTACCTTCTAAATAAGAAAGCCCTATCTAATACGATTGGTTGAAATTATTCCATGTGATTCCTATTCCTATCCTAACAACTTCAGGAGAAGCTTGCAAGGTCTGTCTGGAGCCAGGCATGTATGTGTTCTGGTGGCCACTCAGCTCAAGGAGCGTGCCTTTTATTACAACCCTGGTCTGATTCCTCACAGTTTCAGGGGGGACGAATCGTCACACGTTAGGGCTATCAGCTCCGTGGGACACCGATAGTAATACGGTCCGTAGTCTATGTATTAGAGTCATACAGTCTGTATGACAGAAGGTAGATGATATTCTGAGGTAGGGCTTTCTTATGTAGAGTGAATATCGCATCTCCCTTCCCCAAATGGGCATATATCATGTGCAATCCCACTCCCTCTACAAGGATCGATGGAGTGTTCGCTCTTTGGAATGGTTGAATGGGTCGTTCACGGGCAAGGAGGGATTCGAACCCCCGACACCGTGGTTCGTAGCCACGTGCTCTAGTCCACTGAGCTACAAGCCCTTGGGATGGAATGCCCGAA